TCAGAAACAACCATCAACTATAACCCCAAAAGAACCAGATTCCGTAAACAACATAGAGGAAGAATGAAGGGAATATCGTATCGAGGTAATCATATTTGTTTCGGCAAATATGCTCTTCAAGCACTTGAACCTGCTTGGATCACATCTAGACAAATCGAAGCAGGTCGACGAGCAATGACACGAAATGCACGTCGTGGTGGAAAAATATGGGTACGTATATTTCCAGACAAACCAGTTACAGTAAGACCCACAGAAACACGTATGGGTTCGGGGAAGGGCTCCCCTGAATATTGGGTAGTTGTTGTTAAACCAGGCCGAATACTTTATGAAATGGGTGGAGTAACAGAAAATATAGCCAGAAAGGCTATTTCAATAGCAGCGTCCAAAATGCCTATACGAACTCAATTCATTATTTCGGGATAAAAATGGAGAATCAAAGTAAATAGGTCTTGGGTATGAAAAAAAAATAGCAGGTTTATTTTTTTAGACAAAAAGTATCTCTTTTTTTCTTCGCCCTTTTTTTTCATTGAAAAACAAATAAAAAAAAAAAATGATATGATTCAACCTCAGACCCATTTGAATGTCGCGGATAACAGCGGGGCTCGAGAATTGATGTGTATTCGAATCATAGGAGCTAGCAATCGTCGATATGCTCATATTGGTGACATTATTGTTGCTGTGATCAAAGAAGCGGTGCCAAATATGCCCTTAGCAAAATCAGAAGTGGTCAGAGCGGTAATTGTACGTACCTGTAAAGAACTCAAACGTGACAATGGTATGATAATACGATATGATGACAATGCTGCAGTTGTCATTGATCAAGAAGGAAATCCAAAAGGAACTCGAGTTTTTGGTGCGATTGCACGGGAATTAAGACAGTTAAATTTTACTAAAATAGTTTCATTAGCTCCCGAGGTATTATAAAATGAGAGCGAGACTAGGATATGTTTTATAGTAGGTGAAAGAAATAAATTAAGAAATAGATTGAATTAGTAGATTTTGTCTCACGCATATACCTTTAATTTTAATAAGTCAGACTTATAAACAACTAAGTCAAAAAAAAAAAACAAGAAAAACATGTTGATTATATCAAAATTTGGGGGCACCAAGAATTTTAGTTCATCATGGGTAGGGACACTATTGCTGACATAATAACCTCTATACGGAATGCTGCTATGGATAGAAAAATAGTGGTTCGAATAGCATCGACTAATATTACTGAAAATATTGTTAAAATACTTTTACGAGAAGGTTTTATCGAAAACGTGAGAAAACATCGAGAAAAAAACAAATCTTTTTTGGTTTTAACCCTGCGACATAAAAGGAATAGGATAAGACCCTATCGAAATATTTTAAATTTAAAACGGATCAGTCGACCTGGTCTACAAATCTATTCTAACTATCAACGAATTCCTAGAATTTTAGGCGGTATGGGTATTGTAATTCTTTCTACTTCTCGCGGTATAATGACAGACCGAGAAGCTCGACTAGAAAGAATAGGCGGAGAAATTTTGTGTTATATATGGTAATGCCTCTAATATCCGAATTGGATCCAAAAATGCTTATTTGTGAAAAAAAAAAGGAAAGGGGCAGGTTGTCTAATATCGTTCCTACTCCCTTAGTTGATACTTCAAAGGGGTTTTACCTGGAATGAAAGAACAAAAATGGATTCATGAAGGTTTAATTACTGAATCGCTTCCCAATGGTATGTTCCGAGTTCGTTTAGATAATGAAGATCTGATTCTCGGTTATGTTTCAGGAAAAATCCGACGTAGTTTTATACGGATACTGCCGGGAGATAGAGTCAAAATTGAAGTAAGTCGTTATGATTCAACCAGAGGGCGTATAATTTATCGACTCCGCAATAAGGATTCGAAGGATTAGGTGGTTTTTCAACTTCAACATTCTTTTCGTGGGAATACGATTTGAGATGAAAATTTCAAGAAACTTATTTTCTTCCACAGAATTAAGACAAGGAATGTCAAATATGAAAATAAGAGCTTCTGTTCGTAAAATTTGTGAAAAATGTCGATTAATCCGTAGACGGGGGCGAATTATAGTAATTTGTTCCAACCCGAAACATAAACAAAGACAAGGATAATCATTTTCGTTAAAATACCCGATATCAATATAGATATACAAATAAGATATACAAATAAAAAAGAGAATATGTTTTGACAGGAAAATGGATATATCCATATATCTCTGATTCATATTTATGAGATGATAAACTATGGCAAAAGCTATACCGAGAGTTGGTTCACGTAGGAATGTACGTATTGGTTCACGTAAAAGTGCACGTAGAATACCAAAGGGAGTTATTCATGTTCAAGCAAGTTTTAATAATACCATTGTGACTGTTACAGATGTACGAGGTCGGGTGGTTTCTTGGTCCTCTGCCGGTACTTGTGGATTCAGGGGTACAAGAAGAGGGACGCCGTTTGCTGCTCAAACCGCAGCAGGAAATGCTATTCGTACAGTAGTGGATCAAGGTATGCAA